ATCCATGGGCTACTTCCTAATAATTTCCGAAAATTTGAACATCAAAAGAATTCACTTGGTGGTGGTAAATCATTTTTAAATTATATCGGTAATTCCTTAACTTCATTTTCTTTTGAATTCACACCCAATTTTTCTTTGAAAAACTGTTCTTTATTGGCAGAACAAAGAAAAATTGATTCAGAAAGTCAAGCAAAATCTTTGAAATTTGTATTCGATATAATGACAATTGATCAAAATGATCAAACAACTAGAAATAAATCTATTGGAATAGAAGAAATCAGTAAAAAGGTTTCTCAATGGTCATATAAATTGACCAGTGTTCTGCAAGAACTGGAGGAAGAAAATGGGGAAAGATCGATGGAAGATATTGAAATTCGTTCAAGAAAAGCCAAACGCTTGATAATTTATACTGATAATGAGAATTATACCAATTTTATTAATACTAGTAATATTGATCAAACAGAAGATGTGATTTTGATACGCTACTTGGAACAATCGGATTTTCGTAGGGATATAATAAAAGGATCCATGCGTACTCAAAGACGTAAAACAGTTATTTGGCAAATGTTTCAAGCAAATGCGCATTCCCCGCTTTTTTTGAATCGAATAGACAAAACATTTTTTTTTTCTTCTTTTGATATCTCTGAAATGATGAATCTCATTTTTAAGAATTCGGTCAAGAGAGAACCGGAATTGAAAATTTCCAATTTTGAGGAGGAAGGGACAAAAAGAATAGAAAAGAAAAAAAACGAGGGGAAAAAAGAGGAAAATGAACGGACAGCAGCATCAGAAATTTGGGATAACATTATATTTGGTCAAACAATAAGAAGTTTAATGTTAATAACCCAGTCTTTTCTTAGAAAATACATTGTATTGCCTTCATTGATAATAGCGAAAAATATTGGCCGTGTGTTATTACACCAATTGTCCGAGTGGGATGAGGATTTTAAGGAATGTAAGAGAGAAAGACATGTTAAATGCACCTATAATGGTGTTCAATTATTGGAAAGAGAATTTCCCAAAAATTGGTTAACAGAGGGTATTCAGATAAAGATTCTATCTCCTTTCTATCTTAAACCTTGGCGAAGATCTAAAATACGATCTCATCATAGAGATCCAATGAAAAAAAAAAGAAAAAAAGAAAATTTTTGTTATTTAACAGTTTCGGGAATGGAAGTAGAAGTTCCTTTTGGTTCTCCCCGAAAACGACCTTCTTTTTTTGAACCCATTTATAAAGAACTCCTAAAAAAAATTAGAAAAGGAAAAAAGAATTCTTTTTTCCTTCCAAAAGTTTTTAAAGAAAAAAAAAAATGGGTTATCGAAATAGTTCTAGTTATAAAACAAAAAATGAAGGAAAAAGTAAACCCCATTTTCTTATTTGAATCGAGGAAGGTAAAAGTATATAAACCGAATGAAAATGGAAGAGATACTAAAATAAATAATAAGATTATTCACGAATCAACCATTCGAATTCGATCCATGAATTGGGCAAATTACTCACTCATAGAAAAAAAAATAAAGGATCTTGCTGATAGAACAGTCACAATCAGGAATCAAATAGAACTAGAACTAGAACGAATCACAAAAGACAAGAAAAAAATAGTTCTAACTTGTGATGATAAAAAATCGGAATCACAGAAACATATTTTGCAGATATTTAAAAGAAAAAAGATCCGATTTATACGTAAATTAAATTATTTTATGGAATCATTCATTGAAAAAATATACATAGATATCTTTCTACGTATGATTACTATTTTTAGGATCAATGCACAACTTTTCCTTGAATCAATAAAAAAAATTATCACAAAATCGATTTACAACGATGAAACAAATCGAAAAGGAATTGATGAAAGAGATCAAAATACAATGAACTTTATTTCGACTATAAAAAAATCGTTTTCTAATACTAATATCAGTAATAATAATTCAAATATTTATTATTATTATAATTATGATTTATCCTACTTGTCCCAAGCATATGTATTTTACAAATTATCACAAACCCAATTACTTAACAAGTATCACTTGAGATCTGTACTTCAATATACCAGGACCCATTCTTTTATTAAGGATAAAATCAAGGATTATTGTATGACACGAGGAATATTTGATTCCAAATCAAAGCAAAAGAAAATTTATAAGTCTGGAAAAAATGAATGGAAAAACTGGTTAAAGGGCCATTATCAATACAATTTATCTCAGACAAAATGGTCTCGATTAGTACCTCAAAAATGGCGAAATAGAATCAACCAACGCTCTATGATTCAAAATAAAAACTCAATTAAATTTGATTCACATAAAAAAGAAAAAGACCAATTAATTCATTACATGAAGCAAAATTACTATGCGATGGCAGTGGATTCATTGACGAGTCAAAAAGAAAAATTTAAAAAACACTACAGATATTCTCTTTTATCACATAAATATATGAATTATGGGAATAGGAAGGACTCATATATTTATGAATCAACATTACAAGTAAAAGGAGACCAAGAAATTCCATACAATTTCAATACACTGAAACCCGAATCATTTTATGTATTGGTAAGTATACCTATTAGTAATTATCTAGAAAAGGAATATATTATTGCTACACATAAAAATCTGAATAGAAAATATTTTGATTGTAGAATTCTCTCTATTTGTCTTAGAAAAAATATCGACATTGAGACCTGGACCAATACGCATATCAGCACCAAAATTGAGAAAAATACTAAGACTGAAAACAAAATTCTCAAAAAATGGAAAAAAAAAGATATTTTTTCTCTTACAATTCATCAAGGAATTAAACCATCCAATCAAAAAAGTGTTTTTTTTGATTGGATGGGAATGAATCAAGAAAAGGTTTATCGTACCATATCAAAATCAAATCTAGAACCCCAGTTGTTCCCAGAATTTGTGCCACTCTTTGATGCATATAGGATTAAACCATGGATCATACCAATCAAATTTCTTCTTTTTAATTTTTATTTCTATAAAAATAAAAAAAAAAATCTTCAGATATTACCTAATCAAAAAGAATATCTTAAATTAGAAAATTTCAACCAAGAAAAAAACGAACAACAGGAACAAGAAAATCTTGGAGTTGAAGACAATTACGCGAGATTAGACATTAAAAAAGGTAAAAAGAAAAAACAATCCAAGAAAAAGAAGGCAGCAGAACTAGAATTATTCCTGGATAAATATTTCCTTTTTCAATTAAGATGGGATTACTTCTTGAATCAAAATATGATCAATAATTTCAAGGTATATTGTCACCTACTTAGACTGATAAATCCAAGGAAAATTACTATATCCACGATTCAAAGAGGAGAGATACGTCTGAATGAACTGCTAACTCACAAAAATCTACCTATTACAGAATCGATAAAAAGTGGATTATTGATTGTCGAACCGATTCGTTTATCTATAAAAAGGTATGGAAAATTTATTATATATCAAACCCTAGGTATTTCATTGATCGATAAAATTAAGCACCAAACTAAAAGATATGTTGATAAGAAGAGTTTTGATAAATCCGTTGCAAGGCACGGCAATATACTTGTGAATGGAGACAAAAGTAATTATGATTTCTTTGTTCCTGAAAATATTCTATCTCCTAGACGTCGTAGAGAATTGAGAATTCTAATTTGTTTTAATTCTCGTAATTGGAATTTTGTGGATAGAAATCTAGTATTTTGCAATCAAAGCAACATAAGAAACTCTGGAAAATTTTTGAATGAGGACAAGCATTTTAATACTAATACAGATACAAATAAATTCATTAAATGCAAATTGTTTCTTTGGCCCAATTACCGATTAGAAGATTTAGCTTGTATGAATCGGTATTGGTTTAATACCAATAATGGCAGCCGTTTCAGTATGTTAAGGATATATATGTATCCACGATTCAGAATTTGTTAATAGTATATTTCCTATATATCTGTGATATTTTTCGGTAGATGAAAGCCGAAAGATATACATATACGCTGTATTAAATTCTGGTACATGACACGGATTTAATGGCGTATCAACTCAATTGAATCTAGGACGAAATCGGCAGAATCCTTGAATGTAGAAATGTATTTTCTCTTTCTTTTCTATTCTATCCAAATCAAATTGAAAATTTGATTTGGATAGAATAGAAAAAAATAGGAAAAAATCCAAATTTTTGTGTGTACTAGATTAAAATAACTGGCATTAAGATTATTATTTTTATTTTTCCTGATCGATTCGGTAAAGTAAAATAAATCCATGGGAAAGAGAAAAAGATAGAAATTTTTTTTTATGATCAAAAATTCATTCATCTCAGTTATTTCACAAGAAGAAAAAGAAGAAAACAAAGGTTCTGTTGAATTTCAAGTATTAAGTTTCACCAGTAAGATACGTAGACTTACTTCACATTTGGAATTGCACAAAAGAGATTTTTTATCCCAAAGAGGTCTACGAATAATTCTGGGAAAACGTCAACGGCTCCTGGCTTATTTGTCAAAGAAAAATAGAGTCCGTTATAAGAAATTAATGGATCAGTTGGATATTCGGGAACCAAAAACTCGTTAATTTAATCGTTTGAATTTTTTTTTTTAATAGTTATTTTATTAGATTTTTCATTTTGATGAACCTCGTTTTGAGGAATTCGTGGAATAATGAATTAAGGAAGAAAAAATATGACTATACCGGCTACAAGAAAAGATCTCATGATAGTCAATATGGGCCCTCACCACCCATCAATGCATGGTGTTCTTCGACTGATCGTTACTCTCGATGGTGAAGATGTTATTGATTGTGAACCCATATTGGGATATTTACACAGAGGAATGGAAAAAATAGCAGAAAACCGAACAATTATACAATATCTTCCTTATGTAACACGTTGGGATTATTTAGCTACTATGTTCACAGAGGCAATAACGGTAAATGCACCAGAACAATTGGAAAATGTTCAAGTACCTCAGAGAGCCAGTTATATCAGAGTAATTATGCTGGAGCTGAGCCGTATAGCTTCTCATTTGTTATGGCTTGGACCTTTTATGGCGGATATAGGTGCACAGACTCCTTTTTTCTATATTTTCAGAGAGAGAGAATTGTTATATGACCTATTCGAAGCCGCCACAGGTATGCGAATGATGCATAATTATTTCCGCATCGGAGGAGTAGCTGCTGATCTACCTCATGGCTGGATAGATAAATGTTTTGATTTCTGCGATTATTTTTTAACAGGAGTTGTTGAATATCAAAAACTTATTACACGGAATCCCATTTTTTTGGAACGAGTTGAAAGAGTGGGTATTATTGGTGGAGAGGAAGCAATAAATTGGGGTTTATCAGGACCGATGTTACGAGCTTCTGGAATCCAATGGGATCTTCGTAAAGTTGATCATTATGAATGTTACAATGAATTCGATTGGGAAGTCCAATGGCAAAAAGAAGGAGATTCATTAGCTCGTTATTTAGTACGAATAGGTGAAATGGGGGAATCTATAAAAATTATTCAACAGGCTCTAGAAGGAATTCCTGGAGGTCCCTATGAGAATTTAGAAGTCCGACGCTTTGATAGAGCAAAAAATTCCGAATGGAATGATTTTGAATATAGATTTATTAGTAAAAAACCTTCACCCAATTTTGAATTGTCGAAACAAGAACTTTATGTCAGAGTAGAAGCCCCAAAAGGGGAATTAGGAATTTATTTGATAGGGGATAATAGCATTTTCCCCTGGAGATGGAAAATTCGTCCACCCGGTTTCATCAATTTGCAAATTCTTCCTCAGCTAGTTAAAAGAATGAAATTGGCTGATATCATGACGATACTAGGTAGTATAGATATCATTATGGGAGAAGTTGATCGTTGAAATGATAATTGATACGACGGAAGTACAAGCTATCAATTCTTTTTCTACATCGGAATCCATAAAAGAAATCTATGGACTCATATGGATGTTTGTATCTATTTTTACCCTTATATTTGGAATCATAATAGGGGTACTAGTAATTGTGTGGTTAGAAAGAGAAATATCTGCAACGATACAACAACGTATTGGGCCTGAATATGCTGGTCCGTTGGGAATTCTTCAAGCTCTAGCGGATGGGACTAAATTACTTTTTAAGGAGGACCTACTCCCATCTAGAGGAGATATTCGTTTGTTTAGTGTCGGACCGTCTATAGTGGTCATATCAATTCTACTAAGTTATTTAGTAATTCCTTTTGGATACCGCCTTGTTTTAGGTGATCTCAGTATAGGTGTTTTTTTATGGATCACCATTTCAAGTATTGCCCCCATTGGGCTTCTTATGTCAGGATATGGATCGAATAATAAATATTCTTTTTCAGGTGGTCTACGAGCTGCTGCTCAATCTATTAGTTATGAAATACCATTAACTCTATGTGTGTTATCAATATCTCTACGTGTGATTCGTTGGAATATGAACTTTTACCTCTTTCCTAGAAATAAATAAAGAAAAGAGGTTGAATGTATTGAATAGATATTTTTTTTTATTCATCGATGAGTTAAACCAGATAGTTATATGAGTGAAACAAAACAGCTTATAAATTTGCAGTAAGAAGAGAAAATCTCATTCCCTATGTACAAGAATGAAATTAAAGTAAACATAAGCAATGTAAACTGTTTACCCCAAGATTGAGATTCTTTGATTAGTCATCATATCTTGAAGCGGGTGCAAAAGATCAACTGTATGGAGTTTCCACTACTGCCTTGTATGTATTAACATACCGGGGATCAATCAAAAATCGGTGGACAGTTAGGAACACCAAGGTACACAAAGGATTAGTAATGGGGATAATGTAAGGTATCAAAAAAAGAGATATTTCTGCATAAAACGAATCATAATAAGGGCTTTAAGTTGGTAGAAATGATCAAGAAGTATCTCCCTACGATTCCGATCTCGAGTATGCTCCTATTCACTGATTAAAGAAATGACTATCAAGAACGAATTAATCCTTTATTCTTTTTTTTCTAAATACCTTCTTCTGAGACAGAAGAAGAGGAACAAAAGAAATGGAATGCAATAATCGAATGAATGAATAAAAATTTTTATAAAATAAAAAAAAAAAAGATCTTTATTTATTCTTTCTTTCCTATATCCGTATTCATACATACGGAATTCTTATCATTATTCATGAACTAATGCCTATATATATATATATTGATAACGAATATTTTATTGAAAGATTAAGTTATTACCGAACAAAGAAAAATTATCATTATCATTATAAGGATGAGATCAATTCGGAAGCACTTTTTTTCTTATTCTAGCGGACAGAATTCCATTGGTCTAATTTGGGACTCTCCGATGTATCTTTATTCGATCTATCCGGGTGAAAATACCGAACCAGTCCTTACATTTATTTGTGGCCATAGAGGAGCCGTATGAAGCTGAAGTTTCATGTACGGTTTTGTAATAGCGATGGGAACAGTGATGTTATTATCGACTATGATTATCTAATAGTTCAAGTACAGTTGATATAGTTGAAGCACAGTCAAAATATGGTTTTTGGGGGTGGAATCTGTGGCGTCAACCTATAGGGTTTATTGTTTTTCTAATTTCTTCTCTAGCCGAATGTGAGAGATTGCCATTTGATTTACCGGAAGCAGAGGAGGAATTAGTAGCAGGTTATCAAACCGAATATTCAGGTATCAAATTCGGTTTATTTTATATTGCTTCTTACCTAAATCTATTACTTTCTTCATTATTTGTAACAGTTCTTTACTTAGGTGGGTGGAATTTTTCTATTCCGTACATATCTATTCCTGAACTTTTCGGAATAAATAAAATGGCCGGAGTTTTTGGAATTACAATTGGTATCTTTATTACATTAGCTAAAGCTTATTTGTTTCTGTTCATTCCTATCACAACAAGGTGGACTTTGCCTAGGATAAGAATGGACCAGCTATTAAATCTTGGATGGAAATTTCTTTTACCTATTTCTTTAGGTAATCTATTATTGACAACTTCTTCCCAACTTGTTTCACTATAAATAAGAAAATACGATAACGATATTCCAGATTCATAACCTCTTTCAAACAAGAGAAAGAAACATCAATTTATTCCTGGATATTTACAATATGTTCTCTATGGTGACTGGGTTTATGAATTATAGTCAACAAACAATACGAGCTGCAAGGTATATTGGTCAAAGTTTCGTAATTACCTTATCCCACACAAATCGTTTACCTATAACTATTCAATATCCTTATGAAAAATCGATCACATCAGAGCGTTTCCGTGGTCGAATCCACTTTGAATTTGATAAATGTATTGCTTGTGAAGTATGTGTTCGTGTATGCCCGATAGATCTACCCGTTGTTGATTGGAGATTTGAAAGAGATATTAAAAAAAAACAATTGCTTAATTATAGTATTGATTTTGGGGTCTGTATATTTTGTGGTAATTGTGTCGAGTATTGTCCAACAAACTGTTTATCAATGACTGAAGAATATGAACTTTCTACTTCTGATCGTCACGAATTGAATTATAATCAAATTGCTTTGGGTCGGTTACCAATGTCAATAATTGGAGATTACACAATTCAAACAGTTATGAATTCGACTCAAATCAAAATAGACAAAGATAAACCCTTTGATTCAAGAACGATTACCAATTACTAAGATTTTGTTTTGATATAAAAGACCCAAGCTTTTTTTATTTTGTTTGGTCAGTAACTACAAATAATAACTAATAATTATTGATTGTTGAGAATTATTCTTTGATTTAAACTGAGAATATATTTTTCGTGATGATTTCGAAATATACAATCCCCATTACTCTTTTCTCGATAATTTTATCTATATCTACATTAATCCATATAAAAAAAAAAGTTTTAATTCAATTAGGAATGTATCATATACAAGAAAAAATGGGGCAACCCCTTTTCCTTTCCTGGACCATTCAGTAAGGTCATGAAATATTTCGACTTATTTATTAATTTATTATTTTAATAATGGATTTACCTGGACCAATACATGATATTCTTGTAGTATTTTTTGGATCAGTTCTTGTATTAGGAGGTCTGGGAGTAGTATTACTTACCAATCCCATTTTTTCTGCCTTTTCGTTGGGATTGGTTCTTGTTTGTATATCCTTATTCTATATTCTATCGAATTCCTATTTTGTAGCTGCCGCACAGCTCCTTATTTATGTTGGAGCTATAAATGTCTTAATCATATTTGCTGTAATGTTCATGAATGGTTCAGAATATTCCAATGATTCCTATTTTTGGACCATTGGAGATGGGGTCACTTCACTGGTTTGTACAAGTATTCTTTTTTCACTAATTACTATTATCCCAGATACGTCATGGTACGGAATTTTTTGGACTACAAGATCAAGCCAGATTATGGAACAGGACCTAATAAGTAACATTCAACAAATTGGTATTCATTTATCAACAGATTTTTATCTTCCGTTTGAACTCATTTCCATAATTCTTTTAGTTTCCTTGATAGGTGCAATTACTATGGCTCGTCAATAATAAATACTTAGAATTAAATTCTAAATAAATAACTAAATAAATAAAATAAATGGAAAGGTTTAAGGTTTTTATAAGGTTTTTAATTAAACCTATCTATTGCCAATACTTTCTTTTATTCTGTAATCGTTCTATTCTAATCAATCGAATCGGTTGAATTGTTGTTCATATTGAAATGAATCAAGATTGATAAGGAGTTAGTCAATGATGTTCGAGCATGTACTTTTTTTGAGTGTCTATTTATTCTCTATCGGTATCTATGGATTGATCACAAGTCGAAAGATGGTTAGAGCACTTATGTGTCTTGAGCTTATGCTCAATTCGGTTAATATAAATCTCGTAACATTTTCAGATATATTTGATAGTCGCCAATTAAAAGGCGACATTTTCTCAATCTTTGTTATAGCTGTTGCGGCTGCTGAAGCAGCTATTGGGCTAGCTATTGTTTCATCAATCCATCGTAACAGAAAATCAACTCGTATCAATCAATCGAATTTGTTGAATAATTAGTTATGATCATAAGATACATAATATCACATAGAATATTAATCTATTAGATATTATATATTATAATTTTAWTATAATTTTATTATAATTTTATTATTTTCATTTTTTTTTTTTTTTATTTTTATTATTATTATTATTATTATTATTATAAACAATAAATATATAAAATTAAAATAAATATATAAAATTAATATAAAATTTATAANTATATTATAAATATATAAAATATATAATATATATATATATATATTTAGTATTGAATTAATTTACTATTGAATAATAAATTAATTCATATTGAATAAATACTTTGAATTAATATTTCAATATTGACAAATTTCATTTGTTGGTCAATTTGAATTCACATGTGCAACTCGCATGATCATGGTTGTTGAAAGAGAAATCAAAGTCTCTTGGACTTTTCTCATGAACAGGTTTAGAAATATATTGATTCTTAAAATTTTGATAAACCACTGCTTCGTCTGGTGTCTACAATATAAATGTATGATTCATTTACTACTAATTTTATTTTACCAGATCGAAAATTTTTTATGCTCAAAGCTGGAATTTATAGATCCAATGTCACATTCAGTAAAAATTTATGATACATGTATAGGGTGTACTCAATGTGTACGAGCCTGCCCCACAGATGTATTGGAAATGATACCTTGGGACGGATGTAAAGCTAAGCAAATTGCTTCCGCACCAAGAACCGAGGACTGTGTAGGTTGTAAGAGATGTGAATCCGCCTGCCCAACAGATTTTTTGAGTGTCCGTGTTTATTTATGGCATGAAACAACTCGCAGCATGGGTCTATCTTATTGATACATTACAAAAAACTCCACTTGAATCATTTGATTCCTCTTTACCGACAAAAGCCCGTACTCAATAAAATTTATTATTTCGAGCACGGGTTTTTCTGGTCAAAACATATCTTGTCTTTATCACGAGTTATTTTCCTTGGTTAACAATACTTGTAGTTTTGCCGATATTCGCGGGTTCCTCAATTTTCTTTTTTCCTCATAGAGGAAATAAGATGTTTAGATGGTATACTATTTGTATATGCTTATTAGAACTCCTTCTAACAACCTATGCATTCTGTTATCATTTCCAATTGGACGATCCATTAATCCAATTGGAAGAAGATTATAAATGGATAGATATTTTTGATTTTCACTGGAGACTGGGAATCGATGGACTTTCCATAGGACCCATTTTACTGACAGGATTTATCACTACTTTAGCTACTTTAGCAGCTTGGCCAGTTACGCGAAATTCGCGATTGTTCTATTTCCTGATGTTAGCAATGTACAGCGGTCAAATAGGATCATTTTCTTCTCGAGACCTTTTACTTTTTTTCATCATGTGGGAGTTAGAATTAATTCCTGTTTACTTACTTTTATCTATGTGGGGAGGAAAAAAACGTCTCTACTCGGCTACAAAGTTTATTTTGTACACAGCAGGGGGTTCCATTTTTCTCTTAATAGGAGTTCTAGGTATGGGTTTATATGGTTCCAATGAACCAACATTAGATTTTGAAAGATTAGCTAATCAATCATATCCTGTGGCATTGGAAATAATATTATATTTTGGTTTCTTTATTGCTTATGCTGTCAAATCGCCGATTATACCCCTGCATACATGGTTACCAAATACCCATGGAGAAGCACATTACAGTACATGTATGCTTCTAGCTGGAATCTTATTAAAAATGGGAGCATATGGATTGATTCGGATCAATATGGAATTATTACCCCACGCTCATTCTATATTTTCTCCCTGGTTGGTAATAGTTGGAGCGATGCAAATAATCTATGCAGCTTTAATTTCTCTCGGTCAACGCAATTTTAAAAAGAGAATAGCCTATTCCTCTGTATCTCACATGGGTTTTACAATTATAGGAATTGGTTCTATAACCGACATGGGACTCAATGGAGCCATTTTACAAATACTCTCTCATGGATTTATTGGTGCTGCACTTTTTTTCTTGGCAGGAACGAGTTGTGATAGAACACGTCTTGTTTATCTCGACGAAATGGGAGGGATATCCATCCCAATGCCAAAAATATTTACCATGTTCAGTAGTTTCTCGATGGCTTCTCTTGCATTGCCAGGAATGAGTGGTTTTGTTGCGGAATCGGTAGTATTTTTTGGAATAATTACTAGTCCAAAATATCTTTTAATGCCAAAAATACTAATTACTTTTGTAATGGCAATTGGAGTGATATTAACTCCTATTTATTTATTATCTATGTCACGTCAGATGTTCTATGGATACAAGCTATTCAATGTTCCACACTCTAATTTTTTGGATTCTGGACCACGAGAACTATTTGTTTCAATTTGTATCTTTCTACCCATAATAGGGATTGGTATTTATCCTGATTTCGTTCTCTCGTTATCAGTTGACAGGGTACAAGCTATCCTATCTAATTACTTTTATAGATAGTGTTTCATTAATGAGACAAAGAGTCTTATAATTCTTTAATTCTAAGATTTTTTTTTAATCGTTCGCTGTACAATGCAAAAAAAGAAAGTGAATTAGAATTGTAATGAGATGCATTTCGAGTTTTTGTTTTGACAGGTTGTCAAAACAAAAACTCGAACAAGCAAACTTTCGTTATATATGGGACGATATTCTTATGTATTTTTCATGTAGCTTATTCAATTAGATGTTAATGTGAATGAACCATAACTATGTAAACCTATTCCTAATAGATTGACCCCAAAATAGCATATCCAAATTATAAAAAATCCTATAGAAGCTATAAGTGCCGAATTCGTACCTTGTAAACTTTGATTTGTTCTAGTATGTAAATAAATCGCGAATATGGTCCAAGTAATAAATGCCCAAGTTTCCTTCGGGTCCCAACTCCAATAAGATCCCCATGCTTCATTGGCCCATACTGCTCCACAAAGAATGCCTATGGTTAAAAAGGTAAACCCTAAACTAATCATACGATAACTCCAATAATCCAAACGTTGAGTCAATTGATATTTGTAATAATTTTGAAATGAAAGAAAAGAAGGGTTTTTAAAAACCCTTCTTCTTTTTTCATTCAAGTATTTAATCTCACCAAAGAAAAATGATCTAATTAAGAAATTATTGCTTTTACAAAAAAAATTGATGTTGTTTCGAAATGTAATGATTAGAAGAGCAATTGATAATAACGATCCGCATAAAAGAGCTGCATAGCTCAATAACATCATACTTACGTGCATCATTAACCACTGAGATTGTAGAGCGGGTACTAATATTGCGGATTGATGCATTTCAGTTGAAAGACCCGACGTAGCGAAGCCTTGAGTAAAAATAGTACTTGGGGTAGTTATTATGCTTAAATCATTTTTATGGTTCAATTTCTTGGAAATTATATGAATAATAAATAAACTACATGAAAGGAAGATTAATGACTCGTATAAATTACTTAACGGAAAATGTCCCGAAGAAATCCAACGAGAAATTAATAATCCTGTTATAGAGAAAAAGGTGGCTATCATCCCTTTTTCCGATGAATCACGTAATCCTACGATTTCGTAGACTAATAAGTTCATGAAATGAATCGTAATCACAATTGAAATGATCGAAAAAGAGATATGAGTTAATATATGTTCTAAAGTCACAAATATCATAAAAAAAGTGTCCCATTACAGAATTGAAATCGGAAATTGAATACATTATAGGATACATTGTGTCTCTTTTAGAGGATGCCGCCACTCGGACTCGAACCGAGATGCTCTAGCACTGCTTCCTAAGAGCAGCGTGTCTACCGATTTCACCATGGCGGCTTACTTGAAATAATAATATTCAATTCATGTTGAATCGTCAAGAATCAAGGATTCAATATAGTCTAGGAAACATTAGAATCGATGAAAAAAGACTCGTTTAAATTCATATTTGAATCTTCATTCAATAAAATAATCCTTAGTTAGTATCGTCCTAGGTTCAGTTTTAACAATCAACTTTCACGTACTATAAACTAAGTTCCCCCGATACAGTTGAAATTTCGATAGTTTTGCTCTCAGTCGAGGTATAGAATTAAGAATTGTCCTTTTTCTTTCTATTTTTTTTTGATGATTTGTTTTTCATTTTGAATCCGATTTCATCGGATTCAAAATGAAAAAGATTGATTTTTTGTTTTCAATAAAAAAAATCAAATAACTAAAATCTCATATGTATTACAATTTCATCACTAAATCCATTTGGAATTTTTCTAACGATTCCGATACTTTAGTATCATTAAGTATTAATACTCTTCATTGTGTATATGTATATAATATAAATAAGGTAACATTTACCAAACCAATTAAGTTTTAGGCTAGGCATATAAAAAAAAGAGTTTAAATTTCTATGGCAATTGTACTATTCACAATAGAAAATCTTAATCCTATTTTTCTATTGTGAAAGGTTAATGGATAGGGAAAAATACTATTCTTAATAAGAACCCAATATACAGAAAACTCTTATTCTACATACCACAGCTAGTTATAACTAATATTGAGTAGTTCAATACATTAATTAATGTGAATCGTTCATCTTAAAAAATTTTCAGTTCTTCGGGCTATGTCAATTCCGATTATCCCAAGACTTTATTATTTGTTTGTCGCACAAAAAAACTTTTTGAATGTCCGGTGGAAACCGATTTCGCTAAAGAAAAAGCTTTTACTGCAGTTAAATATCCTTTTTTCTTCCAAATATTCCTACGAATATGTTTTTTTGACATAGAAATACATTTTTTTGGAACTGCCATTCAAAAAAGGGTTACTCATTTTTATTTATCGTTGTATGTGAAAGACATGTATTGTTCGGAATAGATCGTTTTTTTTTAATTATTATCTATACTTTATTCTGTGAATAATAGTTTTTTTTTTTTAACTTTCAACATTTAACATAATTTAACATTTAACATAAAATAACAAATAAATATTATATTTTATTATATTTTATTATTAATATATATATATATATATATATTATTATATATTTTTCATTATTATTGTTTATTGTTCTTTTCGAAAGAGATAAGAATTGGTGAATCGGAAACAATTATTAATTATAAAAAAAAATCTCAATTTGTTTTCTTATGGAACATACATATCAATATGCATGGATAATACCTTTTCTTCCACTTACAGTTACTATGTCAATAGGATTTGGACTTATACTTATTCCGACAGCAACAAAAAATATTCGTCGTATATGGGCTTTTCCTAGTATTTTTCTGTTAAGTATAGCTATGGGATTTTCGGCCAATCTGTCTATTCAACAAATAAATGGAAGTTTTATTTATCAATATCTATGGTCTTGGACCATAGATATTGATTTTTCCTTAGAGTTTGGATATTTGATCGATCCACTTACTTCTATTATGTCAATACTAATTACTACTGTTGGAGTCATGATTCTTATTTATAGTGACAATTATATGTCTCACGACCAAGGATATTTGAGATTTTTTGCTTATATGAGTTTTTTCAATACTTCCATGTTGGGATTAGTTACTAGTTCTAATTTGATACAAATTCATATTTTTTGGGAACTAGTGGGAATGTGTTCATATTTATTAATAGGGTTTTGGTTCACACGACCGATTGCCGCAAGTGCTTGTCAAAAAGCTTTTGTAACTAATCGTGTAGGAGATTTTGGTTTATTATTAGGAATCTTAGGTCTTTATTGGATAACAGGTAGTTTGGAATTTCGGGATTTGTTCGAAATAGCTAATAACTTGATCCATAATAATGGGGTCAGCTCCTTATTTGCTACTTTGTGTGCCTCTTTATTATTTGTCGGTGCAGTTGCTAAATCCGCACAATTCCCCCTCCACGTATGGTTACCTGATGCCATGGAAGGACCTACTCCTATCTCGGCCCTTATACACGCCGCTACTATGGTAGCAGCAGGAATTTTTCTTGTAGCTCGGCTTATTCCTCTTTTCATAGACATACCTTATATAATGAATTTCATTTCTTTAATGGGTGTAATAACAGTACTATTAGGAGCTACTTTTTCTCTTGCTCAAAGAGACATTAAAAGAAGTTTAGCTTATTCTACAATGTCTCAATTAGGTTATATTATGTTAGCTCTAGGTATAGGTTCTTATCGAGCGGCTTTATTCCATTTGATCACTCATGCCTATTCTAAAGCTTTATTGTTTTTGGGATCTGGATCCATTATTCATTCAATGGAACCTATTGTTGGATATTCACCAGAAAAAAGTCAGAATATGGTTCTTATGGGTGGTTTAACAAGATATGTTCCAATTACAAGAACTACTTTTTTATTAGGTACACTTTCTCTTTGTGGTATTCCACCTCTTGCTTGTTTTTGGTCCAAAGATGAAATTCTTAATGATAGTTGGTTATATTCACCAATTTTTGCAATAATACCTTGTTTCACAATAGGATTAACCGCATTTTATATGTTTCGGGTATATTTACTTACCTTTGATGGGTATTTGCGCGTTTATTTTCAAAATCACAGTAGCACTAAAAGTAACTCGTTCTATTCAATATCTCTATGGGGAAAAGAAGCACCAAAAACAGTCAATAAAAATTTACTTTTATCAACGATGAATAGTAAGGTCCACTTTTTTTCAAAAGATACATATAAATTTATTGATAATGATAAGATACGATACTTTATTACTTACTTTGGAAATAAATATACTTCCATGTATCCTCACGAATCAGACAATACTATGCTATTTCCTCTGCTTGTATTGGTATTATTTACTTTGTTCGTTGGATCAATAGGAATTTCTTTTGATCAAGAAGTAATGGATTTTGATATATTATCGAAATGGTTAACCCCATCCCAAAATCTTTTCCATCCAAATTCGAATTATTCTGTGAATTGGTATGAATTTTTTACAAATTCCATTTTTTCAGTAAGTATAGCCATTTTCGGATTATTCATAGCATATATTTTATATGGGTCTGTTTATTCATTTTTCCAGAATTTGGACTTAATCAATTCATTTGTAAAAGGGAGCCCTAAGAGAATTATCTTGGACCAAATAAAAAGTGTTATATACAATTGGTCATATAATCGTGGTTACATAGATATTTTTTATACTAGAGTTTTAGCCATGGGTATAAGAGGAATAACCGAGCTAACTCAGTTTTTTGATAGACATATAATTGATGGAATTACAAATGGAGTTGGCCTTACAAGTTCCCTTATAGGTGAAGGGATCAGATATATGGGGGGAGGGCGAATCTCATCTTATTTATTCTTATATTTTTTTTATGTATCAATATTTTTATTATTTTTTTTGTTCATTGGTATAAACCCAATAATTATACAGGTCTCCATGGGATAATTTTTTTGTCGTGTACAAAGACATTTTTCGTTCTATCATTTCCGAAAAAGTCGATAAACTGGGTGGATATGTAAAAGATATTTTTTGTTTCCCATTACTTGGACATGTATAAAAAAAATATTGTGACATTTCATTTCGTACAGCATTTTCAAACCGATCATTTTTTATATATCGCAATGGACAATTCCATCGTTTATAATCGAAAAGA